GTCAAAATGCAAGTACAATAAAAATTCCGTAATCCGGAAAAAATTGCACCTATTTTCTATCATTTTGGCGGCATGGCCGAGCGGTAAGGCGGGGGACTGCAAATCCTTTTTCCCCAGTTCAAATCCGGGTGTCGCCTGAATCACCAAAAAACTCGAAATCATAATCGATTTATTGGATGGATTTCTCAATAGTGTTCGGTAGAACCCATTTTTGACTCTGCGACATTAATTCCACTATTATTACTGAGGAATAATGGAATAATTCCTTCGTATTTATAGAGATTAGGGGACATAATGCACATGGATATAGTAAGTCTCGCTTGGGCTGCTTTAATGGTAGTCTTTACATTTTCCCTTTCACTCGTAGTGTGGGGAAGAAGTGGGCTTTAGAAGTACTACTAATTGAGTTCAGGAATCAAACCCGCTTGTTTTATAGATCGTTCTGCAACGCACTTTGAACTATTAAACTCTGAATTTGGAATCCCATTGGATTCCAATGGAGTAATCTATGATAGGAATCATACTCTTTCAATCCAAGAGATATTTCTCCCGTCTTTGTACTTCGAAAAGAAAGGGATTCATATGATTGGAAATTTATTCCAACCTAAAATTCTTCCGAAATTTTCTATTTCAATCAACGGGAATGGGCTCTTACTATCTTTATAGACGGATACTAAGGAAGTTTTTCTTTTTTTATTTATTTCCCTCTTGACTCTTCAAAAAAGAAGTCGTTTTGTTAAGCGTATACACACTTTCTATAAGAAATGATATCGAGATAGTGGTTGTTTAAGGAGAGACTGGTCAATAATAAGATCTTGCCTCGGGCGGGTTACATATCGGGCATTTACCCTTTGGTTTCTATTCGAATTTTAGAAGGGCGGTTTAGGCTTTATCACCTTATTTCATATGGCGTTAAAAATAGGCGAGGTTTCCCCTTACTTATTAGTAAAAGGAAAGGAATTAGAATCCTAAAATAATTCTTATTTTAGATTGAGCGGAACAAATAGATGTAGCAAATTGGGTCTTATGTCAATTCCATAGAATATATGGAATATGTTGATATGGAAATGGAATTAATATACACATATAGGAAGAGAATATTGTAGATTGATATATAGAAACTTAAGCGTTTATCTTTATTCTAGATTACAGCTTTATAGACTAAGAGATAGATAGTATGGTAGAAAAATGAATTTTTCTACCATACTATCTATCTCTTAGATAATTTCCGATTCTAGTGCGCTCATTTCATTTAAGTTAAGACGTGAAATTGGACCCCTTTCATTTTACTTCGTAAATTTTTGATAAGAACTTGGAAGGAAAGTTTGATTCAAATTCATTTGAAAATTCAATCGAATTAATCATTTTGACTGACTGTTTTTACGTAAATGATAAGTAGAAAGGCGGTAGGAACTAGAATGAATAGTGCAGTAGCAATAAATGCAAGAATATTTACTTCCATAATCTCATTGGTTTTTTACTTCGCAATAACTCGGGATTTAATCCCCTAGAGATGATAAATCTTTCGTCTATCGTCTGTAAATTCAATGGATGAATTACCTCTCGATGATCTTGAACCGAATCACTATCATGAATAACAATATCTGATCTATCAAATCAACCCGTCGTCAAGACTTGAATAGTATAACATAGGAAGTTCTTTTATCCATACCGAATCAAAATTTTGATTCCTAACTCAATTACTCCGAAATTATATTTATCATCCGTTTCCTTGTTTTTTCTATAACCCACCTTTACCTTTGCGTCTTCCTTGGAGAATCTTCTGATGAAGGATCATCAGATTGCCTTTCCACTTCAATTAATTACATAGTTCCGAACCTAACAAACAAAAAAAGCGAGATGGAAAAATAGGAAAAAAAAAAGAAATCAAGACTCCTTTTTGCTTTGGGAATGCAAGTATACCCCTTGACATTCTTTACTAGTTCATAGAAAGGGAAAAATGGATTTTTGTATTTATTGGATCCGTCGGGACTGGCGGGGCTCGAACCCGCAGCTTCCGCCTTGACAGGGCGGTGCTCTAACCGATTGAACTACAATCCCAGGGAAATAAGGGATCTGGCAGAAATTTTGATTCTTTTTTATCTTCGTATGGGGTCTTTCTAAAGGACAAGGGATTTTCTACTATCTCATGGTAGATTGATGCGACTTATTGGGCCGAGCTGGATTTGAACCAGCGTAGACATATTGCCAACGAATTTACAGTCCGTCCCCATTAACCGCTCGGGCATCGACCCAGGAAGAATCCATTTCCATTTTTTTTATAGGCTTATTGGTAATCCATGATCAACTTCCTTCCGTAGTACCCTACCCCCAGGGGAATTCGAATCCCCGCTGCCTCCTTGAAAGAGAGATGTCCTAAACCACTAGACGATGGGGGCCAACTTGACCAACCGCCCTCATACTATGATCATAGTATGATCAGTTTGTTGAAATTGTCAATATAATGGAATAATCAGATCCGAGGGATCTTTCTGTTTTT